GTTGAACCTTGGGGATAACCATTAGCATTGAGGTCAATCACCACACCACCTCTATCATACATACGATATTACATGACGCGAGAGCGCATGGTCAACACACACCTAAAGCGCCTTCGTTCCGCTTGCAGCCAATACAACCACAACCTAACTTGCACGAGATTCAACAACCGAAACTACTGGTAGTCCCGAGGGGACGGCATCCTCCTATAATAGTTAGCAGTACTGAACAAGCGAGTCATCGGTCCTTTTCTTTATAATAAGCTTCCACTTTTTGGTTCTTTTTGCAGCGGTTGGAATGGAAAGGTTAGTCAAAAGACTTCGACTTATAAACTCAATACCCTTACCAACTGCTTCTACTCCACCCGAATGAAATGCATTTCTCAAAGGCTTATTGGCTTAAAAGCAAATAAAGTTAACTTTAACTACTGCTAAAAGCTAGTCCTTTTCACTCGATGCTTCAGGAAAGAAGAAAGAGACTTTCCCTAACCATCTATTCTACATGAATAAAGAGAAAGCAAACCGAGTAACAACGGGCCTCTACGTTTTCGTTCCTTAGCCCTGATAGTAAAGGGCACTGAGTGGTTACCGAATAGCTATTAGAGTCTGTAAAGTAAAGATTTCCAGTTGGTTTTTTTATGATATAACTAATAGGAAATCCACCCTTCTCCTACCCAGTATTATAAGCCTATTTCATCACCAGTCGCATTACGGATAATAATTAAAAAGCACACTCTCCCACTTCAAAAATGAAAAAGATAGGTTATTATAGTCCGGTACGCTAAGGTAGGACTGTTTGGTCTTAGTAGGTGACCGCTTGGCAGTAATCGTTTTCCCTCCTTCTTCCTTGCTCCATAAGGTTGGGCTTTGTTCAACATTGATGGCTTTGCTATCAGCTGGGAATGGAGTGGCCTAAAGAAAGGCTCCTTTTCTCCCCCTTCCTTCGGCATCCCTGACTCGGGCATCCCTTTCAGCACCTGAACCTCTTGGTGGGGGAGCTGCCGGAACAAAATCATTTTCTATTCAAAAAAATCAATATCGGACAAGATCGTAGAAAAGAGGTAGTGGCTGGTCTTTCCCTTTCCCCAACTCCATCTCCTCGTCCACCCGGTGAAGCTGCTTCTCGTATTAAGAAAGCTCTGACTTAGGCTTAGGAACTTGCTTGCTTCTTTGTTGCCACGTCTTTGTTTCGTGGTGGAAAAAGCTCTAATGGCGGCCTTCCTTTCTTCGGCATTCATTCGTCTCAAAACAAAATTGGGCTACCCTTCCTTCGCTTCGTCGAGTGTATTTACGCGCTAACAACACACTCTCTCTAGATGGCAAAGTGAACAGTTGGTTGTTCACCTGATGAGATTCTTCTTTTTTAGACTTGATGTTCACCTTTCTCCTCTAGTACGCATTCAATCTTGAGCATGGAAGTCCCCTTTTTGTCTTAGAAGGATTTTGATTAGAAGAAGTAGAAGAAGAGAAGTTGATCCCTGATACCTACTCCATATAGCGAAAGAAAGAGCTGGTTTACCCCCACACCTCTTTTGACAGTGGCTTTTGCTTATTCCCCTCATCTCAGGGTCGCGTCGAAAGAAGACCTGCTTAGAGTGCGCCCTTTATGTGTTTCGTCCGACTCCTCCGTTTATTCCTCATAAATGAAGGCGAAAAGACTGATTGTCTCTATATCCCTAGCGGACAATCGGGTGGTGGTATCTCAGTAAATTGATTGAAGAATGGTGGATGATTTCACACCCTTTTCCCTCTCCCTACTCTATGATCTCAAGCTCTCCCTCAAGATCTGTTCCCAAGTAGGGGTTTCGGTTCAGAAGGTGATCAAGGGGCTAATCCCGTGGATGCTGCTTACCTAGATGCATAAGAAAGGTGAAATCCATGCAATTAGATGCTGGTTAAACTAGAATCCAATATTGTAGAAAAGGAAGTGTTTGTTGTCTTTGTTGAGAGCTTTTCCCTCCCAGAGACAGAGAGTAGGGAGGGAGCGGCACTGGCCTTTCTTATCTGAAGTGAAGGTTTTCCTTATAACTATAAGATTAAGCCCCGAGGGAAGATTCCTAATCAACAGATCCATTGGGAAATCAGCATCAATTAGGGGTTCTTGAAAGAGTCTTAGTAACCGATAAAGCAGCTGAAGAAAGAGCATCTATGGAAGTCAGAATAGCAGCAGAAGGAGGAGCATGGGAACTGGTGAAATCAAGCCCCTCGTCAGTAAGCAGCTCCGGTGGGTGCGGATTCCCCTATGGGCGGCTCCTACCAAGACTATGGAAAAACCTAGTCATCACCACCTTCCTTTGAAGATGACTAATGAGCAAGGATCGGGAGCTAATAGTATCTTTCGTTCGTTCCCGGTCCGGAACATAAGGAAGGCATAGAAAAAGTACGATATCTGACGTGAGTGCTCAAGCTTAAAGCCTTTTCCATGTCTAACTTGATGCTCATCTACCCGGAAGCACCTTTTTTCTTTTTAAAGGAATTCATGAGCTATCAGGATGTTGTCATAAATCAGTCTCTTAGGCACAAAAGAGGGCACCCTGCCACGGAGAAATCCGCTTTTCCAGGAGGGGTCTCATCCTCTGTTAACTAGGATTTTTGAGAAGACCTTATAAGCCACATTACCGAGGGACGGAATTGATTGAGGGTTTAAGGAATTTTGGAGAATAAGGGTTATGAAGGTTCTGTTCAGCTCTTTGAGCAGGTAGCCAGAGTCAAAGAAAGCTTCAATCGCCTCCGTAACACTGGGCCCCACAATGTCCCAGAAGGATTTGAAGAAGATACCTTGGAGACCCTCAGGGCCAGGCGCTTTGAGGGCTGGTTAAGGACCGCTCTGATTTCCTCCTTGGCCATGTGACTGGTACAACCACTATCAATGTACCATGTTTGCTGACTGGCATCTCTTGTGACTTGAGAAGCCATGAACACGTTTTCAGCCTCATCCTCCTCCTGTTCATCAGTGTAGTTAGCTTGTTGCTGATTAGTTGTCTGATTTTGGTTCCTCATCTGATTTTGCTTGGCCTTGCAAAACTTCTCAAAATGGCCAAATTTCCTGCAAAATCTGCACTGCACCTTTGACTTGTCCTTTGTCCAGCAATCCTTCACCAAATGGTTTGTTTTTTTACAAACGCTGCAGGGTGGAAACTTGCCCGTTTTTCCTCCCTCTTTTACAGCAGCTTTACCTTTGTCTGAACTTTCTGAACCAGACTTTTGATTTCCTCTAGATGGCTGCCTTCCCTTTTGCCTGGCTTGAAAAGCCCCTTCACTTGTATCTTCATCCCTCAAACTAGACCTCTGTTCCTGAGCTTGTAGCTTACTGATAAGCTCAGCAACTGACAAAACCTTGAGATCACAGGATTCTTCAATGGCAGAAACTTTAGGTTCAAACCTGGATGGTAAACTGATTCAAATCTTTTCCACCACCTTGGAGTCTGGAAATTGCTCCCCAAACAACCTGATTTTATTCACCAACTCTAGCAACTTAGCAGCATACTCCTTCACGGTTTCACTTTCTTTCATCCTAAGCACCTCGAACTCTCTTTTTAGAGTGAGGAGCTTGACCGTTTTCACCCTATCACTGCCCTCAAACTCCTCCTTTAGCTTATCCCAAGCTTCCTTTCTTTCAGTGGCACAGGGAGAACCGAAGAGGTTACAGTATATAGCCACTAGGTCGCATTCTTCCCTAGTGAACGAAGGCTCGGGAGTTTCTAGTATAATGAAGCCTTTCTTTCCGCTATTAGCTTCATCGAATTCAGGAGCAAGAGTAATAGTCTATAATGCAAAGATTGCTATTTTCATATATATTTTTATATAATATAAATGCAAACATCGGATTGAACTGCTTTCAGGGGAGGGTCGGTTACTCTTTGGTTGGGCAGCACATTCTTGCTGCATGTGCATGTGCAGCCCATACTTACTTTTAAAGTATTAAGCACAAGAGTTCCTGCTGATTTTCTATGTATAGCCTGGCAGCCATTCTGATCGGCACGCCCTTGGCAAGTCCAGCTACTGGCTTCGCTCGTGAGTTAACGGCGTTGATCCTGCTAGAGTTCTGCTCGAGCCTGAGCTCGTCGGCAACTTTTACAAATAGTCAATTTTGGGTTGTACTGACCAGTGCTGTGGTCTTTCGCCCGTTGATCGTCACATCGACATGCATGAGCTTTGACTCCTACCATTCCGGGCTCAAAAAGGACCCGAACGTGCCGTCTCCTGGTTAAAGATCGGCCTTGTCGAGGAAGTTTTGAAACGGTTGGCTAGCCTTAGATTCAATCTTTGGAAGATCCAGGCACCGGAGCAGGCACTGACCCAAAAGTTCCAAGAAGTGGTCTCTCAAAAACGGATCTTGGTGTATAGATACCCCAGAGGGAGCCGGCGGAGCATGCCTTGTCACCAGCAGTTGTGCCTCCCTCCATTCCTTTGCTTGATTGAATTCTTCTGAGAATCATTCCTTCCAGCGCCCTCCATTGGTCACATTCTGATTTGGGAGAAACTGGGGCTGTTGATTAGGAATCGAAGATGTTGAAATTGATAACCTTTCCGCCCTAGCCTTGGTTGGCTACATCAGACCAGAAGTCATCTCCTCCCTCAGGAGAGTCTATTTCGCCTGCACAAAACTACTAAGCTTGGTCGGTCGAATAGCAAAACCATTCGAAGGTCTTTCTTTTTCACATACGCAACAACTTATACGGGCCGAGTTGGTTAGTAAGGAAATGAAAGATTTTATACCCGCCTGCCCACCGATTCTTTAGAAAAGAAATCCATTTTTTCCAAGCGTGATTCTTAAGAATAATTCATTCATATGCGCACCGCTTCTCTTCATACCTAGACCTACCCACCCACTATTCTACCTTGACCGCCCTCCTCTCCGTTTTCGCCGGTGAATCTTCACCGATCGTGATTGTCTGGTTTTCTAAACGAACTCTGCTCTCTGCCGGTGATCTTTCCTCTTTTTATCCTATTTAACATTTTCTTTCTACCCTGACCCCAAAAAACTTAGCATCAGGAGCCCTCAGCTCTTAAGGAAAAGCCGCTTCGGTCTCATGGGAAGTGACTTATCAGTGCATCGAGAAGTGGTACCCCCAAAGCGTCTATAGCCAATGACTTACATACTTAACCATAAGATCTGTCGCCAACACCATATGGGAGGGGGAGAGATCTACCCTGTCGGGGATGGGGATCAATCATGACATCCGGTCTAATGGCTATTGAATAAGCGGAAACCCCTCCCAATGAATGGGAAATTTTTTCGGGTTTTACCCTAGACTTTAGGAAGTCAACCAAAAACAGCTAAGTTCCTAAAATAAGTAAATTCGGGCGTTTTTGGATGGGAAGGAGCGATGGAGGGACGATAGAGCGCGCTCAAACCTCACCATGTCTTACTTCAAGCCGCTAGGATTACAGGGCAGATCCGAAGTTTCCCTCTTTCGAGGGCCGGGGGCTTGAGTAGGATCGGGAAAAATAGGAATTTCACAATATTGAATATGGGTAATAGCAAGCGATCGTCTCGATCGTCTAGCCATCCAACTATAAGTAAGTAATTGTAGGCGTTACCGATGGAATGGTTTTGTCCAATGTTCTGTCCAGAAGACTCTAAAAAGGAATTCCTCCCAGGGCGTGGGTCAAGACAGGAGTTCACCATCGATTCCTTTGGTTCACCCTGAATACACACCGCTTGATTGCTCTGTAAAGGTGCCACCTCCTAGTTACGAGCAACGGGGCCCGAGCTGAATTGATTGCGATCTATCTTCATTCCCTCAGGGAAGGATTCCTCCTGCAGCTATAAGAGTAGGTTTTTTTAATTCCTTCTGTTTCCCTACAACCGGGACTTCGTTAAACGTCCTCCTCCTCTAAGCTGTCGCGCCCGTATAGAACTTTTTCGGATGAAGCGTATGTGTAAAGCTTGTGTATCCGTTGAGTCTAACGATTGAAATCGGGGGTCGGAACTCTTGTAACTCAAGAGGTGGCACAACCAAACTGAAGGTGCGAGCGGGGAGGGTAGCGAAGCCTGTCGTTTGGAACAATCCTCTATGGAATTAAAGATTAGCGCAGCGAAAGGAGCGCGCCGAGCCGAGCCTTCCCCTTTACAGGAACTTGAATAGGAATACCCTCCTTTCAATTCTCCTGCTTTTGACCGAGAATCAGCTATTCCTAGCTTTATCCTGCATTGCTTTCAAAGGGAATAACAACTATCAATTTATTCCTGCCTTACACGCTTAACAAGAAGGACTTCCAACTCACTTCCTCACTGGTTGGCAGAGACCCTATTCGATCGTATGGACCTATTCCCATTTATGGGACAGTATCCCAAGCAGTAAGGCTCTGTAGAGCTAGTCTCCTACTACTCAGGGAAAGGCTGCGGAGAAGGTATTACGTCTGGCAGGGAATCAAAGAGGCAATATGCTTTTTATATATAACTATTACTTAGTCTTTATCTTATAAGATTTTTTTATATATATAGGGAATATCCTTTAAGCGGTTCCTTTCTCTTATCTTTCTCTTCCTTACTCTCTCTTCCAGAGAAGCCTCTTCTGAACATGTCACCGAGGCCGACGTATCGTGTCCGCTCACTGCGAATCTGTCTCATGGTGCGGTGATCGTCAAGTCTTTCCTTTCCTTTCTCATTGACCCCTCTGGGAGGGCGGTAGCGGGACCGAGTCAGCTAAATGAGTTAGGAGCGACTCTAGCTCTAACGCGTTAGGATTTGAGGGTCTATCTAATTCAAAACAAAAGATAACTTCGCTTTCGATAAATCACGCGGTAGCAAAGGGCCGTTTTTCTAAGGTTGCTGTCCCGAGAAAGTGATTGAGCTGTCTTTTCTTTGACAAAGTTACCAAGTTCGGGAAGAGGGGCTAAGGTAAGTGAGTCCTTTTTTGCAAAGTTGTCACTGATCGGCCTATCTGTGGACTGAATCAGGGTGGAACATTGTGACTTTTCTTTCTCATTCTATTATTTATTCTATTTAGGGGGAGAAATTTCCGAGGAAAGGGTAAGCATTAGACCTACTTTAGTCAAGGCCAGTTTTGTTTCAATGCAGGTCTTGTCAGAGCCTGGGAACAACTGCGGAAGGAAAGATTTCTCGCTCGTTAACCTACTAGTACTAGATTGGCCGAAGGTAGCCTTTTATGTTATGTTTTGTACTCTCTCCCTCTCCAGGATTCGAGTGCAAGGCCCGAAGGCCAAAGGGTGTTAACCGATCAGGATTTGATCTATCTCTTTCTATTAGCTCAGGAGGTGACAAGAAGATAAATAATAGATCTTTTTGTTCATTGATTTCCCAGTCTTCAGTTTTTGTTTTTCAGGTCAGGTCCCCGAAAGGCTGGTCCTATTCTTTTCTCTTTGAATCAGTAGCAGGGGATTGACCTCATAAGAAGTTCAGCTAACCAAAAGAGATTCCAAAGGAGCAAGGATAGCTTAAGCAAGTCGGGATTGGACATCTTTTTAGCCACAGCCAGTAATCCGAGCTAGGTAGCACAAGTTTCTGCTCCATGTGTAATCTTTTGACGGGCTGGATCGGGCCTTCCTCAAGCAAATGGCCGACAAGAATCTGAACGAAAGGATGCTAGGAGCACCAAGGTGAGATAGGGACCTATGTAAGAAGAAGAGTGAAAGGTTATGACCGAAGGAGCTAAACTAATCAGAGCAGCAACAAGAGCTGGGAGCCACTATTGGAAAATAGGTAAGGTCTTGAATTCGCTGATTCAATCGGAAGGAATCCTTCGCTCTCAACTATTCAGCTATGCCAGGGTTCGCTCTAATTGAAGCAATAGCATTTCCGAGTCAGCTAAATTGCTATTTTCGGAAGCAGCAGCGACTGACGCTTCTCCAAAGGCAGTTTCAGAAGGAGCTAGAATTTGAGCGAGAGTAAGATCATCTAGGAGAAATCTCTAGTAGATTCGTCGAAGGTAGCCTTTTTTGTTTTGTCCGAGTTTCCCTCACATGGATTCGTAAGAGCAAAAGACGGGCTCTTCCTTTTTTTTTTGTTTTTGAGAAGAAGGTCTCAACGAGCCTCGGGTACAACAAATATGGAAGCGAAATGAATTGAAAGAGTAGCTCCTACTACAATAGTACCTTTTTCCGGAGCAGCTGTCTGGACATCTAGCTTAGCCCTAGGGAAGCAGATGACAGTTGCTCACTCGAGGTGGAACCGCAGAAGGAAGAGCAAAAGAGAAAGTCAGTTTTCAAGCGTAACCTTGATTCACCGGGCAAGATGTCTCCGAAATGAGAACTTTTCTCCATATATATGTTATGTAGCATCAAAAATGGAGTCGAGGTAACTTGTTACAGATTTGGAATGATAATTTGAAAGATCAATTTGTTCGGAAAGGAAACTTTTCGTAGTAACTCTAGGTTTTCTACCCCGTAATAAGATTTCCCTTCCTTGTGAAAGTAAGCTCAATACGAATTTCTCACTCAGAGAATCGAGCAGGACTCCAGTAGTGTGGAACTCTCAAACGCTATGTCGGCACTTGCCGCGTCCTCTCCACAACTTTATCGTTGCGACAGGAAACTCTGAAAGTTATTAGAGATTGAGTTCCTCAGCGTGACTCCCACAGAAGTTCAGTACAGGAGGTCGGCTAGCTCCGTTGTTCCCCTGGGTGACGAGCGAAACATCGACCTCTCCACCTGCAAGAGTTAGAGATAGAACACCAACGGAATCTTTGCTTTAAACGATTTGACCCGCAAAAACTATTCAGCTTTTTCTGGTCTTCCAACTCTGCTAATCGCCAGGAATGGAAATACCTTAGCGGGCAAAACATCCTACGCATTTTCCTTGATATTTGTATCTTTAGACAATCTCTGCAGATGAACCTTATGATCTAGCTTTATTTTAGTAACCACTAAGATGGTCATACCTTCACATTAGGATGAGTTAAGCATGAGATGTTTGCTATGGATCTGGGAATTTACCTGCTTTAAATATAGGAAGAATAAATTACCAATTTAAGTATCCGATTAGGATGGGTTAAGGCATGGCGATAGGTAGACAATCGAGGTAAAAAATGATGATTAATCGGTATTTCGACAAGCCAAATAGAACCTGTAGTAAGCATGAATTGTTTGATGTTTTTCCGCTGTTGAATCAAAAATAGATGTTGACATCTTTAAATCACTTCTAATAAAAGAGTACCCTTAGGGGCATGCTCTCCAATTCGCATGATGAGTATCAATTCAAGTACCACCAAATCCGCATTCTCCCTATTCTCTTTTTTCTTCTGTTTTCGCATTACTGCCAATCAGTCTAGTTCCAAGCCTTCTCATTCCATTGTGACCTAGGATTCATTCCTATCTTACTTGGGATTTGCCAGAGCGATAGTTCTTCGAAAGACGTGAACCACGAGTGGTGATGGTGGCTGGTTCATCCTCAAGGCGAGAAGGCATAAAGAATCGGCCCACCTTTCCATATCGAGGACCAGCTCTTCCACACCGAGATACCATCATCTTAGTCAAGCTTTGGTATGTTCAGCTCGATTGTCTTGATGTTCTAAGCATACCAGGCTTCCTTTGATGGTTCAGGTCAAATGACTTTGAATCACCGCGCGGGTCTACCTTTCTTTCGCCCTCCCAGGTGCGTGCCTGCTTGAGGCTGATTCGTATGCAGCGGCATCTGTATTTACGCATGTGGTTCATTTTCAAGTCACCAAAGCATTCTTTTTGACCGGGCTAAGGAACTGGCCTATGGGGGCACCTTCTCTTAAAGCCGGTAAGACTTGCTCGCGCTTCCTTCACCTCGATAACTGCTTTTGAAAGCCCTTGAGTACACGAGCATTTGGCGGGGAATAGGACATGATTAATCATTTGCTTTGTTTGTGTCTTTCACCTCCCAACTAGCCCGAGCATGGAAAAAGACGTTCTTCGAAACATGTGTGTTGAGCAAGCTGTTTGATGTTGTTTTTTCTTCTAGAATAGATTGTCTAATACCTGATCACTAATCATATGACAGGCTGCTCTTCCTCTTTATATGTGGTGTGGTGCTGTTACGGCATCTGTCTCCCCCTTCTACAGGAAAGATTCTCGATAAGGCTAGGTTGGAAGCGCAAAAAGGCCTTTGAGAACGATTGATTGGAATAGGTAAAATAGATAGAAGAATTGCAATACGGAGATCATTATATTAAATAAATTATGATAAATTGTACTACAAGGAAATTCTCTGCTCAAATAAGCTTTCCTGAAATGATGAAAGGCAAGAAGCTCCGTCTCCGTCCCTTCTCTTCTGTCCAATACTCTTGAATCGGTCTCGTCTTACATTCCCTCCTCTCCGCCTAGGCGACAGAGAGTCCCGCCTATGGTCTACTCAAAGGTTGGAAGAGAAAGATTGTGGGTCAGATCAATCGTTTGGCTTGGTAGTTCCCCGTCAGTTCTGTACAAAACAGGTTGACGACCTTACAAAAGCCCTAAAAGACCCAATACCTCGGCCCGCCATCAAATACCTATTCAATACCTATGAGAAGTCCTATACATAAAATAAAACAGTATATCCTATTAGGTAATCTTCTAAGAACGGGAATGCTAGACCCTACCAAGTAAAGCAACTCCAACTGTCACTGACAACAGATCGGGTTCCCTAGCAATTAGGGTGCCAAGCTCTCTGAGCCCTCCATTTATTAGAACTGGGGACGCAAAGAGAAATTTTTTATACCAGGGTTTCATCAACGCGGGTATGGTAAGTTTGCTTCCTTACCTTTAGCTTAAGTTTCACAGAGTCAATCTCGTCTCTTCTCTAGAAAGAAAGCTGGCGGAATCAGATTAAGGGGACAATGAGTGAGTCGAGCAGGAGAGGATATCTAATGCTAGAAGTCTTAATCCTTAATAGCCAGCCGTAGAGTGCTCCAATCCTGCAAAGATAACAATCCCTGTGGGCAATCCGTTCCTACCTATTCTTGCTAGACGATTCTCGGCATCAATGCTCCTGGCAAAGGCAAGATCCGACATGTCACCACTTGAGTCAATAGCACCGGAGTCGAGAACAAGAGCAGGGGATTCTCCGGGGCATTCGATAGCAGCCTATCTATTCTGTAGCAGCTTCTTCTTTCAAAGGCAAAGCCCTTAGAGACTCAAAGCTATTGCTGCAGAGAAAAAGTGGCAAGCTTGTTTTGTAGCTTAGAAAAAAGTACTTATCCGATCCCGCAGATAAGGCCTTCATTCATCCATTGATCGAAAGGGCTTCTCGAACAGGTATTTCACCGGATTCATGCGAGACACTAGTTTGATCGGGTGAGCCAGCATGTAATACCTCCACTTCTGAATCAGCCGCCTCCAGTGACCAAAAGAAGTACAAGTACGATCACCAAGGAAGGGGGATGGAGCAGATAGCAACCCACTCTAGCAAGAACTTAGACTGAAAAAGAGATTGATTGGCTTTGAGTCTTAGCATTGCAGGAAGTTCATCTTCAGTTGAGGAATCTTGTCTATCGAAAGAGAGCCTCCTATCCCCTAGCAGAAGCCTTATCTCGGCTCTTCTATTCATTCCATCGATCCTGTCTTTCTTTACGAAGATTCGCTTTTTGGTTGTGGAAAGCCGCCTCTACTAGAAGACCAGGGGGAGAATCGCACTCTTCTAAATTCATTACAAAGATCTTGCACCTCCGCTACGACCCTTACGATACCGATACCCTTTCCTTATCAATTATCAATTGAGTTAGCCAAATCCTCTCTACGCTGCTTCCTTTAGTATAGCTCTCTTACTTGGTTAGGAGAAAGGCTTCGGGAGAGCTGTAGTTAGTCGCCTATAGTTAAGGGTCCTCTCGGACTTGTTCATTGTTCTACTTCCGTGCTGTAAGAACTCAGTCGTTCTACCAAGCTTACTGAACGCCCTCCCCACAATCTCCCTAATGGCCGAGCTTCCGTTGGTCGCCTCTCTTTCACTTTTTAATAACCTAGACTTTCAGTCTTCCTTGCCGAGGGTTATGATTGTACTAGAATAGCTGGAAAAAACATCAATCACTTCTACTTTCATCTATTTAACTAGTTAGTGGTTCATTTCTCATAGCATGAGAACAGACCTTTATCCCTTATGAAATAAGCCTGACCGTCTGGGGACCTACTTCTGGTGAAGCTGACTGGATGGATGCCCGGGTGTGTCGTGGAAAAAAGGACTTCAATGTGGCGACTGAGGTGCCTGGCCTTAAGTGTAGTTGCTGATAGACTGGTTTTTAATATGGTTGCTGTGCTGTCGTATTGAAGTCGTAGATGGATGAAAAAAAAACATTGGCGTGGACTGAGATTGTAACTAAACCGACTCAAAGAACGAATACCTATGACTGAACTAATCACTTGATTGCTAAACCGAGGATGTTGACTGTGTTGAAAGACTAGGTCATCGCCCATACAACTTGGTTTTAACACTACTCTGCTATCAGAATAAGGAGATTGGTATTAAACCGAAACCCTAACCTGGACTGCTAACGGCTTCTTCTCTTGTTAGAGGAAGCCCTGGTTCAAAGTCTTATTTATGTTACACGTAGAAACTCTTCTTGTTCAATCCTTTAATCCGCTCTCAGGAACGACGAGAGAGTAACTAAGCCGAAAAGGTGGAGCGAGAACTGCCGGCTCGGTTCATCGATGACAGACGCTAACCAACAGAGAAAAAAACTAGATGAAACCTGGACCAGAGATGGAGAAGGAATTAGCAACCGATCAAAACCTACGAATAATGTGGAAGAGAGAAGAGGGGTAGGAGAAACTAAACAGCGCACTTTTCCTTGACTTCTGTCGGTCCCCAGACTCCAAAAAAATTTATGTAATTTCGATCTGTCAGTACTCACATTTATGGCCAATTCCTCTACATCTTGTAAAAAATAGTGACTCTGTGACGCCTTCACTTGAACTAATTTTATCCCGCTGTCAGGCGGAGGTAGCGATGTGGCATACAACATTTCATTATTTTTTAGTCTTAGTATACTGTTATGAGAATAGCCCCTTAGTTCTTATGCTCCTTACGCTTGCTAGTTAAGGGGATTGGTAGAACAGATAGTGCTTAATTACATTACAGTTGTTAGCTTTTGTGCTCGCTATTAAGAGGAGTACTATCCTTCACAGGCACAAGTGTCAATTTGATATTCTTTTACTGGAAATGCATCCGTAATTGGCATTGAAGCTAGATTCCTTGCTCACAAGATGTCTCCCCTTGACCCTAGACAAAGACTTAGGACCCCTTGTGGTAGTTCTTCCGCCAGCCATCACTGTCACGAAGAGTGAACGGTCAGGGAGTGGAGCAGTTCTTACGGTGCATGATCGAGGACGTGCTCGACCAAACCACTATGTAAATCTTCACTTCTTCATGTCGGATTCTTGGGCTCCGCGCCATATCAGAAGGTCAGAGGGCAAGCAAGTTGATTCCCATTATCTTGGGTACGAAACTACGACTACGCTATGAAAAGCATCTCTCTCTTATTATATTAAATAAGGCTAACTCTTAATCTCTTTCGCTTTGAGGTCGATTAAGTAGTATCCCACGCCCTTACTAATTATTCCACATCAGGGATCGTTCCTAACTCATGTAACCTCACTCCGGCCTTGCTTCTTAGCGCTTCCCTTCCCACAAAAGGCTTTCCTGATAGAAATGAAATAAAAGAATAAAGACTCTATGTCGAAGAAAGGACCGAGAACACCAAACCCTGTCGTAGAAGCAAGGGAAGCTACTGGAATTTCGAAAATGTCTCCATATCCGGCCTCCATGCTACGAAAGGGCATCAACGGGAAAAGAAGCTTATTTTTCTCTTGAGGGGAAGGGAGTGCCTTAGGTTATCCCAGAAATGCTCTTGTTGATGCCGCTAAGGTAGTTTACTAGCTCGACCGAGATGATCTAAGCGAGAAGTCAAGGGCTGGAAGGGGGTTCAGCTTATTGTTTGAGTTGTCTTCTATGAGAATCTGATCCTTTTGTTTCAGTTTGGTATTCCTCTTAGCTTCTGCTCTTGATGGGTAAGCATAGAATAGAAAGAAGATGGTAATAGCGTATTCGATTTGCTTCCAAGGCACAGCATCCTGAGGTCCCGGGTTCTTGAAAGTCTTAGTAGATCGCTAGTTTGAATCAGGTGGTTAGATAAAGGTAGTGCAAGGTATGTCCCTTCTTCGAAGGATGGCATGTCTCTTCCCATTGTGAATGCGGCCTATTTGGTATAAGATAAGATGTCAGATGATGGAGTTTACTTCTTCGACGGGGATGATGATCAGGCGAAGAAGACAGAAAAGAAGTTCGGATCGATTGAGAGAATGAGGCAAGTCATTCAATCTTTTCTCATTCGGTAGAAGAAGGTAGTTTACTAAGTCGACCATAGAGAAAGCTTTAGGCGCGTTTAAGGGAGAAGAAGTCAGTTTACTTATTCGAGCAACGGGGGAGGGTGCAGCTCTTTCGTTAAGTGTCAAGAGGTTGTCAAGATCATCTTCCAAGTGGCCTATTAGTTCTTTTCTGAGAGAGTTGGCATTGCCTATGTCTCTGAATTGCTATTAAAGTAGCTGCTGGTCGGAAGCTCGTTTCCTAGAAGTAGCTCGTGCCTTAGCATCAGCGAGAAAGACTTCCATCGAGAGAGGATCAGAAGTAGGGCTCGACTAAAGAAAGGGAGAGGAAGAAGCTTAGGAGGGCGAGTGCCTTAGCTAGAAGACTAGAATTGATTGAGGAGAAGTCGGCCAAGGATAGGTAATCTCGGGCTTGTTGAAGAGAGTTTACTAAGTAGCCCAACCAGATGGTGAAGCCAAGGCATCCAACGGCCATTCCCTTACTAAACTCTAATCGCTTTCAATTCAAGAAAAAAAGAAGCGAGCCAGCCACTCTCTAACATTATATCTAAAGCCTTTCTTCTGAGCCAGGAATAAGCCCAAGACTGGGAAGCTCTAAACTCGTTAACAGAATCTGTAGCGGGCAAAGGAGTTTGATCGAATCCACCTTTCTTATTTCCCACGCCCGAGTGAGTGGTTATGCTTTCATCTGTCTCATTTGAGGATGCCTTTGTTCTACCTCTTGACTTGGTTGCAGATTGACATTGACAAGAGAAGAAGACCGATCAAGCAAGCTCC